AAATTTAATAGAGATTCGGGTTTTATAAGTTATTTGGAACAACCAGATTTTCGTCGAGCCATAATCAAAGGATCTATGCGCACTCAAAGGCGTAAAATGGTTATTTGGGGACCGTCTCAAGGAAATCCCCATTCCCCGCTTTTTTTGGAAAAAATGGAAGATTTTCCTTTTCCTATATCCGAGCTAATGAAAGTTTTTTTTAGTATTAGAGATGGGTTGGGTAAAAAGTCAGAATTCGAAATTTTAGATGAACAATTCCAAATAAAAAAAAACAACCAGGAACACACAATAGAATTCTGGGAGAACATTCCATATGCACAAAAATCAAGAAGTCTTATGTTACTAGCCCAATCAATTTTTAGAAGATATATTAAATTACCCTTATTGATAATAGCTAAGAATATTGGCCGTATTTTATTACGGCAATCTCCGGAATGGTATGAGGATTTCCAAGATTGGAATAGAGAAATTTATCTAAAATGCAACTATAATGGTATTCAATTCTCCAAAACAAAATTTCCTAAAAATTGGTTAAGAGAAGGTTTTCAGATAAAAATCCTATATCCTTTTCATTTGAAACCTTGGCACAGATCTAAGCTACGACTCTCTGATAGAGATCTAAAGGAACAAGATGATTTTGATTCTTGTTTTTTAACAGTTTTGGGAATGGAAACGGAATATCCTTTTGGTCCTCCTCGAAAAACGCCTTCCTTTTTTGAACCCATTTTTAAAGATATAGACTATAAAGTCAAAATCAGAAAATTTAATTTTAGAGTTCGACGAGTTTTAAAAAAAATAACAAAGAAAAAAGCAAAAGCATTTTTATTTGTAAAACGAATAATAAAAGAACTTTTAAAAGGAAAGACAATTCCATTATTTATACCGAGAGAAATATATGAATCAAGTGAAACTCAAACAGAAAAGGATTCTATAATCAGCAATCAGATAATTCATGAATCACTTAGTCAAATTCAATCTACAGGTTGGACAAATTATTCACAGGCAGAACAAGAAATGAAAAATAGGATTGATAGAAGAAGCACAATCAGAAATCAAATAGAAATAATGAAAAAAAAGAAAAAAAAAGTAATGCCAGGAATAAAAAACAAAAAAAATCAAAATAATAATGGAGAATCACCCCCAAAAATTTGGAAAATATTAAAAAGAAAAAATATTCAATTAATAGTTAAATTTTTCATTGAAAAAATATACATAGATATCTTTCTATGTATCATTAATATGCGCAGAATCGCTCTACAACTTTTTATCGAATCAACAAAAAAAATTCTTGATAAATACATTTACAATAATGAAACAAATCAAGAAAAAACAAAACAAGAAAGGATTAATAAAACAAAACAAAATAAAATTGACTTTATTTCCCCTATGACTGTAAAAAGGGCTTTTGATAATCTTAGAAATAGTAAGCGGAAGTTGCATATTTTTTTTGATTTATCTTACTTGTCACAAAAATATGTATTTTTAAAATTATCACAAACCCAAGTTATTAACTTCAATAAGTTAAGATCTATTCTTCAATATAATGGACCGTCTTTTTTTCTTAAGACTGAAATAAAGGATTTTTTTGGAAGACAAGGAATATTTCATTCTGAATTAAGACATAAGAAACTTCAAAATTATGGAATGAATCCATGGAAAAACTGGTTAAGAGGTCATTATCAATACGATTTATCTCAGATTACATGGTCTAGATTAGTCCCACAAAAATGGCGAAATGGAATCAATCAATGCCATACGTCTCAAAATAAAGATTTAAACAAATCGTATTCCTATGAAAAAGACCAATTACTTGATTACAAAAAAAAACAAAATTCGAAAGTCTATTTATTACCAAATAAAGAGGAGAATTTTCAAAAAAACTATAGATATGATCTTTTATCATATAAATATATTCATTCTGAAACTAAGAAGAGTTCCTATATTTATAGATCATCATTAGAAACAAATAAGAACCAAGAAAATTCCACCAAAAATAAAGAAAAATTTTTTAACATACTCAAGAATATTCCTATCAAGAATTATCTAGAAAAAAGTGATATTATATATAAAAAAAATACAGATAGAAAATATTTCGGTTGGAAAATTAATACAAATATTAAGGTTAAACCTAATAAGGACCAAATAATGGATAAAATTCATAATAATGGTTTTTTTTATCTTCCGATTGATTCATAATTCCGAAATCAATGGATAAAATGTCATAATAATGGTTTTTTTTATCTTCCGATTGATTCAAATTCCGAAATCAATTACAAAAAGGTCTTTTTTGATTGGATGGGAATGTTTTTTGATTGGATAGGAATGAATGAAAAAATCTTAATCTTAAATGGCCTCATATCGAATCCAAAAGTTTTTTTCTTTCCAGAGTTTGTGATACTTTATCATAAATATAAAGAGAAACCCTGGTTTATCCCAAGCAAATTACTTCTTTTTAATTTGAATATAAATCCAAATTTTAGTGAAAATCAAAATATCACCG